TTTGATCCTCTCCTCCAATTTATTGTTTGTTAATTTCCTGATTTATTGTGAGATAGAGATACTTCTATCTTATCTTAAATTAGGTAAGGATCGAATAATCAATGAATGAAAGGAGAAGAACTGGAGTTTAACCCCCCCCCTTTTTTGGGGGCAGACCAATCACTTCCTCAAAGGATCCTATACTTTGTATTACTTCTATTTCTATTTATTTTCTATTTCTAGTTATTATTTTAATTATTTAAATGAAATTCCATTTTCAATTTTTGAAATAAAATAGAATAGATATATATATATATCTATATATATATATAAATATCTAATTTAAACATATAATTCTCTTTTTTTTTTTATTTTTTTAAATAATATAATTATAAAATTTTATTTCTTTCTAGAATAGAATGCTTGTCATAGAATTGCGATTAGAATGAAAGATTTCTGAATAGAAAAAATGACGAATCAAAATTTTTGTAGAATTGTGTTATGAAAGACGAAAAGATCTTTCGGGTCTAGTCAGACCATTACATTATATTGACAATTTCAAAAAACTGTTCATACTATACCATGAGCATAGTATAATATGAGGGCGGTCGGGCAAGTATGCCCCCATCGTCTAGTGGTTCAGGACATCTCTCTTTCAAGGAGGCAGCGGGGATTCGACTTCCCCTGGGGGTAGGGTACTACGAAAGGAAGTTGATCATGGATTATCAATAAGCCTAGAATTGATTCTTCCTGGGTCGATGCCCGAGCGGTTAATGGGGACGGACTGTAAATTCGTTGGCAATATGTCTACGCTGGTTCAAATCCAGCTCGGCCCAAGAATTCGCGGAGCCACCATGAAATGATATAGACTATTTGTTCTTCACAAATTCCGGCTACGAAAGAATAAAAAAGTAAAATTTTTTCATATATCCCTACCGCTTTACTTGCTCTGTTCTATTTATTTTTTCCTACAAATGAGAATTTTGCTAACAACCTAATTTCCTATCAGGATTTCTAAGTATAAAGTGGAAGGAAAAGAGAGTTTTTTTCTTTTTTTCATTGAAAAATTGATTATCACTTGATTTGGAAATAACGAATGGATTACTAGTAATCCATATTGCTCTCACTAAAGTACCCACCCATAGAGATAGCAATATATCACTCGCGCCTCTGTTACAGTTACAAGACTGCCATTCTAATCTAAATAGAAATGGTTTCCATGCAATCAGAAGAGTATGTATGTATACTTAACACTTTATTTCCCTGGGATTGTAGTTCAATTGGTCAGAGCACCGCCCTGTCAAGGCGGAAGCTGCGGGTTCGAGCCCCGTCAGTCCCGACGGAATGAAATCCAATAAAAAATACATTAATTCAGTTCTCCATTTGAATGTGCGGGTAACACATACACAAATAGAATTCATTTCTTGTAGATCCAAAATGAATTTAACATAATTAGAATACTTTGACTTTTAAGATTCAAAAAATTTCCTTTTCTGGTTCCGAGTTTGTGTAACTTCGATTACTAGTTTGAATTTGAAACAATCTATCTCATTCAAATTGAACACTGATCTTTTGATATATGCGTCCCATTATTAATCCAAATAAAGAGTATATTAATGAAATAAAGATCACAACCTCTCTTAGCTTAGAGAGAGGGGGATGAATAATCTTTTTTTTTTGGTACTTTCGCAAAAAGAAAAAATTCTAAAATAGTGATTTTAATAGAATATTAGATCTTTTTTTATCCCTTCTACTTGTACTTATTTTTATCATACTTATTTGTTTTCCACAAAAATCAGATCATTAAAAAAAGTACTTAACCCCTTCTTTTCTATTTCGCTTCTATTTTTTGTTTGGTTTTGGTTGTAATCAATGGAAATGGAAGGGCGGTTAAATGATACTTAAGCAAACAATTGGATTAGAAAGGCGATAGCGATAGGTTATAGAAAAACAAGAATGGAAAAGAAGGAGAAATCCAAATACAAATACAAAAGAAAAATAAAGGGGTTGGATCAGGAATCAAAATTTTTATTCGGTATGGATAAAAGATCTTCCTATGTTATACTATTCAATTCTCGACGATGAATTGATTTGATAGCTCAGATATTGTTATTCATGATATTGATCCGATTCAATATCATCGAGGTGTAATTCATCCCATTGAATCGACGGTCTAAAGATTTATCATCTCTATGGGATTAAATCCCGAGTTATTGCCAAATAAAAAAAACAATGAGATTATGGAAGTAAATATTCTCGCATTTATTGCTACTGCACTTTTCATTCTAGTTCCTACTGCCTTTTTACTTATAATTTACGTAAAAACAGTCAGTCAAAGTGATTGATTTGAATCAAACTTGACTTCTTTTCTTAGTCAATGATTGAAGAAAAAAAAGGATTTTCATCTCGCGTCTTAAATGAAATTGGCGGACTAGAATCGGCGGTATAGTATTCTTTGAGATCCGATAGCTAGTATGGTAGAAAGAAATATATGAATCTTTCTACCATACTAGCTATTATTGTAATGTAACAAGTTGTACTATATATACTGTATACAAATACAGGATTAATATAGATTAATTTAATATATATATATCTTCTTGATATACGTATTGATATAGGTAATGTACATAGCATTACGATTCTATTTCTTTACTTCATCTACAATAATCAATCGAAAGGCAATTCTTAATATTAAGGCTCTAGTTCCTAGATTTCAGATTATTTTTAATAGGAATTTCGGTATCCATCGAAAGAATGAATGAGGAAAAATGGTATGGGCGTATATTAATAAAAGAAAATCGAGTAATTTTCTTTTAGCATTCCGAAGAAGTAATTGATCGAACAGTTAACTGATGATCCAAAAGGTTCTCTGGGAATTTCTTCAGATTTTGAAAAGAAAGACTAAAATCCATCATTTTTAACTCTTGAGTCATGATATGAAATGAGTCAACAAAGCATAGCATAAATACAATTTTTCAAATAAAATAAGAAAACAAGTGATAAAGTAAGTGCGCAATATGTGATTGTAAGATCTTATTATGCGCAGTCTCTAACCGCTATGTATATCTTATTTCCCATACAAGGTGCGTATCCACTTCATAACAGAACTTTTTTCTCTTTGACCAGTAAGGAGAAAGAGGTAAACAAAAAAAAAGAAAATAAAAAGACTTTGCAAAACGATCTAGAAAAGAATCGATATGGTTTGATTCCTCAACTCAATTAGTAGTACCTCTAGAGTCCACTTCTTCCCCATACTACCAGTGAAAGAGAAAATGTAAAGACTACCATTAAAGCAGCCCAAGCAAGACTTACTATATCCATGTAAATTATGTCCCCTATATCTATGAAGGAATTATTCCATTATTGTTCACTAATAATAGTGGAATCACTGGCGCAGAGTCAAAAAGGGATTCTGACCCAACACCGTTGATGAAAGGATCCAAGAAATTCGCTTCTAACAAGTTCTTAGAGGATATGATTTTTCTAGTAGAATCGGGAAAACGTTAAGCACAAGCAAAATAGGCAGTGACCCATTTGGAAGTATCAAGGGAATCCAATCTTCCTAAGATGTAGGAATAAGATGTAGGAAAAATAAGACCTATTTTTTCTTTTCTTGTCCTTAATCTTTATTAAGATAAAAGGGCTAAAAATATCGAATCAAGATAGATCATTATCTATCACATACCTTTATTTCCCATTTGATCTAATCCTTACTGTCTAAAGGGTGTTTCTGTGAAAGAATCGGGGGGCGGTCTATTCCATTCTTGACTAGGGGTTATTGAAAAGAAAGAATTTATTTTTGCATTTGATATAGAAAAGCCAATTTTCCATCGAATTAAATATTTATTGAATGCCTCAATACTTAGAGACTGCCGTGAGTCTGTATAGAAAGTATCTTCAGCCCTTTCTACAACCACTAATTAGATTTTTCGTCGGACTATCCAATCTAATTCAAAACCTAGTAATTAAAACACTACATTACTAGTGGAAGGGAATTGGTAAATCTTTATATAAAAGTCCTTACACTACTATATCCTTGAATCCTAGAGGCAAGGATTTACAGCACTTTAGCTATAGAGAACCGAACTTCCAGATGTTTAGAATCGAGCAAGTATCAAGAGTCCACTTTCTCCGTTTTCTTCTGCTCAGGAAAAATTCATTCAGCCAATTATATCAAAAAAATAAGGAATTTCGAGGTTTTGTTAATCAGGCGACACCCGGATTTGAACTGGGGAAAAAGGATTTGCAGTCCCCCGCCTTACCGCTCGGCCATGCCGCCAAAATGATACCATACGAAATAGATGAAAATATTCCCCCTTTGCTTGGGGTGGAGGAATTACTAAACTTCTTTTTTTTGTACTTTCATCTTGTATCTAAAACCTTTCCCTCTCTTTTATATTGAAAAACAAAATGTGGGTTTTCAGTCACAAAATAAAAAATGCGGGACAAATTGGAACCATTAACTATTAAATGGGACTGTAAATTCATAAAGGATTCTTGGATTTGAGTCGAAATTTTTCTTTGAAAAGGGGTCTTTTCATTATATAAGAAAATAGAAATTGATACATAACTAATCAGTATTGATTCTTTTCAATAAAAAAAAATCCTTTCCAATTTCAATTATAACAGCAAATAGAAGTATATGTAAACCCCAGAACATAAATTGTTCTAGGGTATCTTATCTATATATGATGCCTATAGGCAATTCTCAGGAAATTAACGGCAGTCCTCCAATTTTTCATTGAATAGATTAAATAGAAAATCGAAATTTTTATATAGCGTTTTCCCGAATAGAACTGCAATAAGGGAGGAAATCAATATAGATAGCTATCTACACATGTTTAATAAATACAAGCCCTCTTACTATGTTATGCACTTCAATCATATTCTACTAAAAAATAGGCAAAAAGGTCTTTCTTTTATGAGAATTCTTTGTTGTTTGTTGAACAATAGATAGAATCCACGAAAAGGTTAAGTGCTCAAAAAACTTCAAACAAAAATAGAGAGTTGATGGTAAT